TAGCTATTGTTCTTGAGAAATGGCCAGGTCTGGCCCATTCCTCGAAAGAAGTTTTGACGGGATCCCTATCTACCAAAATTTTGACTTCTGGTTCCGGCGAACGAATAATCATTGAGTCCTCCTCTTTCCGGACAACACATACAAAGAGACCCGCCAACAGCAACAGTCAAGTGATTAGTGAACCTATGAGAGATCCTTAGAATTCGTTTGATTTTTCTTCTATCTCCCATCTATCTAGTTTCGTTAGTTATTCACGTTAGTTATTCACTATAGCAACTATGATCTGGAAATAAATCCGAGGCAAGTGTTCGGATTTATATTATGACATAGCCGTGGGGCGCTCAACGGACAGACCTTTCCGAGCTTCGAATGGATATGGGTGCAAAAACCTTTTTTTTGTGCAAGCGAGTCTATTCCTATCTTAATTCAAAGTTCCTAGATGGGGCCGTTTACATAGAACATATTACTATTCTAATTACTTTATTCTAAATAAGACGAGAAGTCATTATTCATTACTAAAAGAAGTCTCCGTATTGAAATTTAGGTATTCAAAAGTATCATCTTTTATTCGTTTTAATAACAGAAAAAAATCTCTAAAGCGAAAGAAAATCTCTATTTTCTACTTTCTACTGTCTGCATTTATGTATCCTTTAATTTGCATTTTATTCCTATGAAATACCAGACAAACGGAACAAGGGGTATAATGAAATTCATAAAATTCTTTAATTGTATTTTTCCATACAAATGATTCGTTTTATTTTATTAATGGGGACAACAAACAAAAAATTAGACGAAATTCATTACATTATGTAAATATACATTATAGAATGATAAACAATATCATAGAATGGTAAGCAATATCCAAATCTAACAAATACTCAAACTTATTGAATATTCTAAAATTTTCAAATGTTCAATAAAAATTATATATTATTCTTATTCTATTATATAGAATTCTATTTCTATATATTCTAATAATAGAATTAGAAAACTAATAATAGAATTAGAAAAAAAAATAAAGAAATAGAAAGAAATAGAAAGAAATAGAAAGGGAATGCTCTTATCTTATTCGAATATTTTATTTAAAATGTCTTGCGATCTTCAACCAATTCTGCGCTTCAATATAATTTCCAGGAGTAAGTGCTATAGCTTGTTTCCAATACTCCGCGGCTTGATCGAACCAAGCCTCCGCAATTTCAGAATCTCCCTGCCGAATGGCCTGTTCTCCTCGGTCGGAATAGGCCAGTCAATTCCTTCCCTTAGAACCGTACTTGAGGGTTTCCTACCTCATACGGCTCAGCAGTCAATTCTTTTGATGTCCCCTTTTCTCGAGTTAATCAAAAGAAGTTAATTACATGAGTTTCAAACTTGCATTTTGATTTGCTTAATAATCCGTTTTATCTTTTCTCCCACCTTCAGCAGAATAACGTATAGGCGTTCTACATATTATTCTAAATTTTCTTATTTTCATTCGCATTTTTTGAAAGGTAACTATCTCGATTTCATATATCAATTTCTATAGAATTTTCGAAAAAGATCTTCCCTCATAAGAAAGAAAAGACTTACTATCTTTGGGATCTGATGCTACACCGCTGCTTAATCTTTCAGGGAGTCGACTCCGTTACATAAGTGGATTCCGAACTTTTGTCTCATATTATGACATAGGTAAGCAGTTCTTATGGTATCGACCAAAAATCTCGCTAATTGATCTTTACGGTGCTTCCTCTATCAATTAGATCCTTTATCCATAGAATAAAGTATCGCGGCATCTTTCTTCATATTTTGATTTCTATGAAGTTTCTTTCTTTTCTACAGCTGATAAAAATCGTTGTTTTGGACGATGCATATGTAGAAAGCCTCTTTTTTTTTACTAGTAGATTTTTTTTGCTCTTTCTGTTCTTTCTATAGTAGAGATAGTCGCACGTAATGACAGATCACGGCCATATTATTAAAAGCTTGTGGTAAGAAGGGGTTTCGTTCTAGTGCCCGAAAATAATATTCCAAAGCTTTTGTGTGTTCTCCATTACTTGTATGAATAAGGCCTATATTATAGAGTATATAACTTCGATCATAGGGATCAATTTCTAGTCGCATAGCTTCATAATAATTCTGTAAAGCTTCCGCGTAATTTCCTTCGGATTGAGCCGACATCCGTTACGGTCGTCATTCGATTCAAAGAATCTCCGTTCCAGAACCGTACATGAGATTTGCATCTCATACGGCTCCTCCTTTATGTGCATAATGAGCCTAGCCTAATACCAAAAAAGGAGTGAAATATTCTCATTATGAACTGAACGGGACTAGTGTTTTTACAAGAAATTTCTAGCCAACCTTCCGTCAAAAGATCTTGTCTTAACATCAAACATGTTGGTACTAGATAAAAATGTTAAGTTAACTCTAACAATTTCTTTGTTCTCAACGCCCCCTTTATTTATAATATAAAAATTAGTCACTTCAACAGTCTTCGATGGATATACGGGTATCCAAAGTACGAATGAGATGGATATTTATTGTCCCAACCATTCTTCTTAGTCCCGATCCCAATAAAGAAAAGGGATAATTTCTAACAAAGTTTTCATTTTGTTGATTCCTAAGGGTAGTGCTTCTTCCTTTATGCTGCCTATTGATACTAATCAAAGTAGGAGTAGGGTTAACCGGAAATACATAACCCAAGCCATAGGCGTAACCTTTCGCTCAATGCTCTAATCGACAATTGAAGCATTTGAGGCTGCATTAATCGAGGATACACGACAGAAGGAATTGTTTTTTTAGAAACTTCACCTTCAACAAGCGTAGAGCTCTTTCAAATCTTTTTATCCCGGCCAATGTTCCTTGCTCTTAAGACTTGACAGTGGTCAATAATCAAAATCAAATCACACCATCTCTGTAATAGGTAAATGCCTCTTTTTCTCCTGAAGTTGTCGGAATTATTCGTAATAATATATTGGCTACAATTGAAAAGGTCTTATCAATAAAATTTCCAGTTATTCGGGATCTAGGCATAGGTAGCAATCCACTTTTGAATTTCTTTCAATTACCTCTCGGGAGAAAACGATCCCACAAAAAAGGAATGAATTGTAGAATACGAAATAACATAAAAACAGACTTAACTCATAAAAAAAAAAATAGATAGACCGCCCATTCGATTTGTTCCAATCCCTTTAAGCCAGTATAGATATAAGAAAAAGAGAGGAAGGACATCAATTATAGATATATATCTATATTGTATTGTTTTTATGAAAAACTTTTTCATAAAAACAACAAAAAAGCATTTCCTTGGGAGGATAAAGATAATGTTTTTTTGTTGTTTTTTAAAGGGTTTCTATTCTATTTTTAGAGTTTTTCTAGTTAGAATTAATAGGACGTACTCTACCTATCCAACATCTAATCTATATAGAAATGACTCGCGATTCACTCGCTTTCTGGGCCATAATCATTATGTAGGAGAGATGGCCGAGTGGTTCAAGGCGTAGCATTGGAACTGCTATGTAGGCTTTTGTTTACCGAGGGTTCGAATCCCTCTCTTTCCGGTTCTGTTAATAACTTTTAACAACCTTTTCTATTTTAATTAAAGAATAAAATAAAAAAAGAATAAAAAAAAAAATGTTAAGTACATTAAATATTCAAAACTAAAGCAAAGAATTTTGGTTTTATTTTATTCTTCACGTCCGGGATTACGTCCTGGATCATTAGATAAAAATCCGAAGATGAAGAGAGAAACAAAGGATATTACTACTGTGTAAACAGACAATTTAAGAGTAAGCATTCGACAATCTCCATGATCTTTATTTGGGTTGCAAAAAACAACTATTATTCCTACTATGTAAACAAACAATCTAAAAGTAAGCATTAGATAATTTCCAAGATCTTTTTTTATATCACATCTTCTATTTTCACACCAAGAAACGAATTAGAATTTTTTCTCGAATAAATCATGAATTCTTCTAGGACAGTATAAAAAATCTTATCGAAAACTTACAGCAGCTTGCCAAACAAAAGCTAATAAAAAAAACAATAGAGGGATTATTGGCATAACATCTACTATTGGATTCAAAAAAGCGTATGCTTCCGGCAATTTTGTAAACAAAAAACTGTTTGAATAAAGGGCAGGATTAAGACAGATACAAATGAAACTCAAAATATTAAGCATATTAAACATCTTTTTCCTAAAGATAATTGGATTTGGATTTTTGAGATACAAATGAAACTCAAAATATTAAGCATAATAAACACCTTCCAATCAAAAATCCTTGAATAAAACTTGAAACTGATCCACCCAATCAAAAATCCTTGAATTCTCACTTAAAAAAAGAATAGAAGAAATCCTATTTTCATACAATATCTTAATTGAATTATATATTATAATCAAGACATTTTGCTTAATTCGAAATTTACATATATTAAAATCCAAACAACAAGCGAATCCAATTCAGAGATATTTGGCCGGTAATTGGCGAAGAACCCATAATAATACTAATATAACTACTTGATTTAATTAGTGTTAAATCGAAATGGAAATGGGGCGTCGCCAAGTGGTAAGGCAACGGGTTTTGGTCCCGCTATTCGAAGGTTCGAATCCTTCCGTCCCAAAGCAATATGCTTTTTCCGTCCCAAAGCATATTGCTTTTATATAAAGATAAAGATTTTCCAAATAAAAGTTGTCTTTTTAAACAACTTTTGAAGATTTAACAGTATAATAAGTGAAATTAAGTGAAATTCTTCTTTATTTATTTTTGAATTTTCTTGATAGAAATTAAGACTAAGATTCAGATGGATAGAACAAATCAAGTAACTAAATGAAGTAATTTTCCCTCCAAATTGGAAAATTTGACATTATCTTCAAACAATGTGTTGTTTTTCATTCTTTAGGCTTTCTTAGTCTTCGTATATTGAGATTGAATATCCAATAATCCTGAGAAATTTTTTCGAATTCTTTCTGAATTTTCTTTTTCTACTTGCAGTTTTTTTTTGTATCTATGTTGATATTCTCTATGTAATGACAATCCAAATCCTGAGTTTATAAGTTTTTTTCTATTCTACTTATACATAGTGTTTTTTTTTATTATGCATTTTCTTTAGGATTATTTATTTTTCTATAATAAATAGATAGTCAATTTCATTAATTAAAATAGAATTAAAATAGAATGAATTTTAGTTAATTCTTTTGTTTTATTCATTCTGTCTTTTTTCTTAACACATTTACATTCATATTGACAACAATGTATCAGATAGGTATAATCTAATTTGGGTAATTGGATCTTTTTTGTAGATCCATTTTTCCCTATTCCATAACTTTGCTTTTTTTCTTCATTCAAATAGAACTAAAATGATGGGGTTGAAAAAATTTCTGTGATACTATTTCTTTTTTTTTTTTGAAATTTTCCATATTCTTTTCAATTTATTTGAAAGAATATTTAATATATTTAATCTTAATTAAATATTAAGAAGGCTTTTGTTAGAGTAGTTTAATGATAGCCATATTTTTATTCAATAAATTAATAAAAAGGAATATAAAAAAAAGAAACCTTAAGCAATGTATTAAGCAATTAATAACGTAAGAAATACAGAGAATTTCTATCAATTTTGACTTTACCTATATTTTCGATTTTTATTTGAGAATTTTTTCGATTCTTTTTTTCTATTATCCTTTTTTATTTCTATTATCGCCCTTTTGTTCAAAATCGATTAGAATTTTTCTTGTGTTCATTTCTTGCTAGTTTCATTTTTTGATTGTGTCGTACCATTCAAAAGTTTTCTTTAATTTGATTTTGATTCTATCTCCATAACAAAATTTTTTGATTTGGGTTGCTAACTCAATGGTAGAGTACTCGGCTTTTAAGTGCGACTAACAGCTTTTACACATTTGTATGAAGAAAGGGTTCGTCCATACCATCGGTATGGTTTGTAAGACCATGACTGATCCTAAAAGGAATGAGTGGAAAAAATAGCATGTCATATTAATGAAAAATTCTTAGAATATTTTATTCTTACCAGACCGATTCCAAACCTTGTTTGAATTAATTGTGTAGAACATAACAAAATGAATCAAAGGTGGGTCGAGTTAAAGTTAATATTAATAAATAAATGGATAGAGCTTCACGGCTCCAATTCGAAATTAATTCGAAATTTTAGGGGAACAAAAAAGAAAGGAGCTCTCATTCTTAATTTGAATGATTTTCCAATTAAATTTTTAATTCGATGTTAAAAATGGATTAGTGCCTGATGCGGAAAACCCCAATGCAGTTTCAATTTTTTTAATGAGTCCTAACTATTAGCCATTTTACGCCAGGAGGGTGGCTGAATGTGTAGAAGAAAGAGTAGATTGATAATCAATAATTTTCCAAAATCAAAAGAGCGATTCGTTTGAAAAAGTAAAGGATTTCTAACCATTTAGATAGAGAAAAAGTAAAGGATAGAGAGTCCGTTGATCCTAAAAAATACCTATTTTTGAGGTATTTATTATACCATTTTGTTTTTATGATATCGCACTATGTATCATTAAGAAATCGCCTACCTTTGCTTCAATCAACTCGAATTGCAAATGAAAATAGAGAAATATCAAAGATATTTTCAACTAGATAGATCTCAAAAAAACGACTTTCTATACCCACTTATGTTTCGGGAGTATATTTATACTCTTGTTCATGATCCTGGTTTCAATAGATCGATTTTATTCGAAAAAATAGCTTATGATAATAAATTGAGTTTACTAATTGTAAAACGTTTAATTGCTGGAATATATCAAAAGAATCTCTTTATTTTTTCTTTTAATGATTCAAACCAAAATCCAGTTTTTAGCTACAACAAAAAATTGTATTCTAAAATGATATCAGAAGGCTTTTCAGTCATTGTGGAAATTCCATTTTCTCTACAATTAGTATCTTCCTTAGAAAAGTTAAAAATAGTAAAATCTCATAATTTACGATCAATTCATTCAATATTTTCTTTTTTAGAGGGTAAATTGTCGCATTTAAATTATGTGTTAGATGTACTAATACCTTATCCCATCCATCTAGAAAAATTGGTTCAAACTACTCGTTACTGGGGGAAAGACCCTTCCTATTTCCATTTATTACGACTCTTTCTTCACGAGTATGGGAATTGGGACCCGCTTCTTATTTCAAAGAGATTGAGTTCCATTTTGGCGAAAATGAATCCAAGATTTTTCTTATTCCTATATAACTCTTATGTATATGAATACGAATCCGTCTTCTTTTTTCTTCGTAATCAATGCTCTCATTTACGATCAACATTTTATCGGGTCTTTCTTGAGCGAATATTTTTCTATGGAAAAATTGAATATTTTGCAGAAGTCATTTCTAATGGTTTTGGGGCCACCCTGTCCTTGTTCAAGGATTTTTTCACACATTATATTAGATATCAAGGGAAATCCATTCTGGCTTCAAAGAATCCCCCTCTTCTGATGAGGAAATGGAAATATTATCTTGTCATTTTACATCAATGTCATTTTGATGTATGGTTCCCACCAGAAACGATCTA